TTCCAGGACCGTAGAGACCTGTTACATGAAATGCACCAAAACCAAAGCAAGCCACCCCGGAGAGAAATAAATGAATTCCAAAGATCTTGGGCAAATCCAAAGAGGGTTTTCCTGTACGTTCATCAGAAAAGATTTCTAGATCCCAATAGACCCAATGCCAGATAGCTGCCAAAAAGCATAAGCCAGAAAACACAATATGTGCCCCAGCTACACCTTCGTAACTCCAAATCCCCGGATTCGTTACAGTCCCTCCTGTAATACTCCAACCTCCCCATGAATTGGTTATTCCTAAACGAGTCATGAAGGGTATAACGAACATACCCTGTCTCCACATTGGATCAAGAACAGGGTCAGAAGGATCAAAAACTGCTAATTCATACAGAGCCATCGAGCCCGCCCAACCAGCAACCAGAGCTGTATGCATTATATGAACGGAAAGCAACCGGCCAGGATCATTCAATACAACGGTATGAACACGATACCAAGGCAAACCCATGGAAAATACCCCTTTATCAAAGACAAATAGACACTACGTAACTTTATTGCATTGGAAAAGACTATAGACTATCTCCCTTGTTCAGTGGATTATTTCCTAAGGGTTATTTATTCTATAATTCTATTCTGTTCGTAATAGTGGAAGAATTCTGTTCGTAATAACAACGAGAAGCAGATTTATTCTATACTCGATAAGTATCAATACGCAATGGTGGAGTGATACCATTTTCTATGAGTAAATGCGCCCATCCTTATTTATCATTAATTTATCATTAAAAGGACCTATTCGTAAAAATTTTCCTTTATTTATTTTGTCTTTCTTTCTGAATTTTTCTAATCTATGGATAAAATAAATAGGATAAGGCCCATAAAGACAATAAAACCGTATTGTTACGTTTCCACATCAAAGTGAAATATAGTATTTAGTTCTTTTTTCTTTGAATTCATGCCTATTGGTGTTCCAAAAGTACCTTTCCGAAGTCCTGGCGAGGAAGATGCATCGTGGGTTGACGTATAGTGCGACTTGTCAGACATATTGGGTCATATGGGATTTCCCCATTCTCTCCCCCGATTGAGATACCCTCTGTTTCGCCCAAGAAAGAGAAATTGAATTATCAAAAAATTGGAGCGTGAAGTGCAATTAGGTGCATTGTTTGGGGGAATTCATAGTACTATTATCAATTAGGATAATTTATGGTTGGCTTTAGTTGGACTCAAAAAATGAAGTATCCAGGCTCCGTTTAGAAAAAACCCAATCGGTAATATATCTATGATATATACGTGTATCATAAATGATCCCTATTTGTTTTTTTAAAAGTCATAACAAAAAGAAATGGTGATGGGAAGATTTGTCCTATATGTGCAAATCAAAATCGGGCATATCTTTACCCGGAGTAGAGCATAAACCTAAAAATCTGAAATAGACCCATTCAAGAACAAGAAAATACCATCGTGATTTGGATTGAATCTCGATGAAACAATACATCAAGGAGAAGTTAATTCGATAAGTTTATTGACTTTTTTCTATTATTATTATAAAGAAGAAATCAAAACTTGTCTTTATTGAAAAATCGAGGAAAAAGCCCTTTCGTTAAAAGTTAGAAAAAACAAGTATGAAAAAGAATAGGAAAAGAAAAAGAGGACGGGAATCTATACATTGATTCTTTTTTTTTTTTCGTAATTTTTTTGAACCGTATGCATCAAAAGGTGCATGTACGGTTTCTAAGGGATACAATTTTACCCTACTCAACCGACTTTATCGAGAAAGATTACTTTTTTTAGGCCAAGAAGTTGATAGCGAGATCTCAAATCAACTTATTGGCCTTATGGTATATCTCAGTATCGAGGATGATACCAAAGATCTGTATTTGTTTATAAACTCTCCCGGCGGGTGGGTAATACCTGGAGTAGCTATTTATGATACTATGCAATTTGTGCGACCAGAAGTCCATACAATATGTATGGGATTGGCCGCGTCAATGGGATCTTTTATCCTGGTTGGAGGAGAAATTACCAAACGTCTAGCATTCCCTCACGCTTGGCGCCAATGAGGTTTTTTTATTTGAGAGAAAAAATAAAACTATGCCTTCGCCATATGAATATTAAGTAATAATAGCATGGCACTTCGAATTCGATATGAAAAAAATTTGTATTGTTTTTTCAAAAGATTCAATTATGTATCGAGAGAGTAGTATGAGATAAAAGATATTTCCGATTTTTGTTATCTATCGGAAGTCCAATTCTGCGTCACAAACTTGTTTGTTTTCACTTTCACACCGAAGGGCTCTTAACAATATTTAAGTTCTAAAAAAAAGAGTGCGAAAAAAAAACCAAATTTTTCCTTTTTTCGTTGGATCAAAAAGAAACTTTGGGATTGCTGAATCAAAGGCAAAAAAAAAAAGAATCTATTTTAAAATAGAAAGCAACGGAGCCATCATAGTATTTTTTAATTCCTCTGAAAGGAAGGGTGGCAATTTGACATTTACCCGTCTGGGGCCGATCGATTCTATTTTTATCTTTCTTGAATGGTAAAGGTCAATTTGATTGTAGAGCCGTATGCAATGCACAAAAGGTGATGCCCGTACGGTTGTTCAATTCTATCTTTTTTTTACTATTATTCTTTATCTTTCTTTTCTGTTCCTTTCATCACACCAGATAGAGAAACCTTCTATCATCAGGGTAATGATCCATCAACCTGCCAGTTCTTTTTATGAGGCACAAACGGGAGAATTTATCCTGGAAGCGGAAGAACTGCTGAAACTACGCGAAACCCTCACAAGGGTTTATGTACAAAGGACGGGCAAACCTTTATGGGTTGTATCCGAAGACATGGAAAGAGACGTTTTTATGTCAGCAACAGAAGCCCAAGCTTATGGAATTATTGATCTTGTAGCGGTTGAATGAAAAAAAAAATGGATTTTGTGCAAATCCGCGATTTGATATTTTATCTCCGATTTACTATTAAATAAAAAAAAAAATTCATAATCATCCGGTTAGGAGCAATCTAAACCAGCCCATTATGTATATGCTTCAACATGCCAACTATTAAACAACTCATTAGAAATACAAGACAGCCCGTTCGAAATGTCACGAAATCCCCCGCTCTTGGGGGATGTCCTCAGCGCCGAGGAACATGTACTAGGGTGTATGTGCGACTCGTTTAGATCATGAGCTGGCACAAACAAAGCAAGAAAACCGCTTCCGGTATGAATGATCAGTCTGGTGAATAGGATAGATAGAATGGAAGGAGGAACTCCATTCATTATCTAAAAATAAGCAAATAAACCCCCTATTGTGTATAAATTGTGTATAAAGCTTATGGTTTCCGGTGGTGCAAATCCAATCACCTGAATTTAAGATGAGAAACAATTCTTCATTGGTAGCAAATGGTTATCCATTAAGCGAAGAAAAATCTTATTGAAATTCAAAAAACACAAAAATTAAGTTCTCACTCGGTCAAGAACGGACTACGAAGGTCAGCTACCCAGCTAACTTTCATAATTAAATACCGTTACTGTATAGGTGGGTCTAGTTGTGAAAGACCTGTTACTGGATAATTCATGGGTAGAGCCAAAAAGTGTGGTGTGAACTATACAAGTTACCAATAACATTGATGAAATATTAAATGAAGTTTAAAGGCTCCGGTGTATAGAGAAGACCTCGCCGTTTAAGAAGTAACCATAGAAACGATGAAACCCACAATTTCTTTATCCATTTAATGTATATTTATTTTTTTTTATTGACTATATTTTTGACACCTAGCAAAAGCAAATTTTTTATTTCTTTTATATTTCGCAGTAAATAAAATAACTAAAAAAGGAAAAAATCGTGGTCGGGAAGGTTATAGTAGCCAAGGCCGTTGGAATTTTTATTTTATACATTGGAAAAATCCGTTTGGTTATTAATAGGCCAGGACGGGTAAAAGAATAACTGAAAGAAAAGAAATCAATTAGTTATTTGTCAAAATTTTATTTATTTAATGACCAGAATTAAACGCGGATATATAGCCCGAAGACGTAGAACAAAAATTCGTTTATTTGCATCAAGTTTTCGGGGGTCGCATTCAAGACTCACCCGAACTATTACTCAACAGAAAATAAGAGCTTTGGTTTCGGCTCATCGGGATAGGGATAAGCAAAAGAGAAATTTTCGTCGTTTGTGGATTACTCGGATAAACGCAGTAATTCGAGAAGGAGTGGTATCCTATAGTTATAGTAAATTAATACATAATCTATACAAGAGGCGGTTGCTTCTTAATCGTAAAATACTGGCCCAAATAGCTATATCAAATAGGAATTGTTTTTATATGATTTCCAACGAAATCAGAAAAGAAGTAGATTGGAAAGAATACACCGGAATAAAGTTCCCCGGAGAATAAACTCCGGGAAGGTGGAGTCGAAATTACTATGAGAAAATAGGCTAAACTGAAGTAGTCAAAATGAATGAACGCTTCAATAAAAAAATCTTTTTTCCGATTCGTTTTTTTCTTACGACACGATAAAAAAATCTGGATTCTCGGATTTGTCAAACAAAACACCAATCCGCGTTTGAATTCAGATTGGAATTCTGATTGAAGTGAACAAAGAATAAGCCTAGTTATTTTTGATTCTAAGACCGGTAGTTCTAGCGGGCGACTCCATTCTTTCAAATTGTTTCTCATTGTTGAGAAAAGGTAACAAAGATAAAATACGGGCTTGTTTTATAGCAATAGTAATTAATCGTTGTTGTTTCAAGGTCAATCTATTCACCCGTCTAGATAATATTTTTCCTTGTTCACTAATAAATCGACTAATTAAACTCATGTTTCTATAATCAATTCGATCCCCCGATTGAATCGGGGGCAAACGCCTACGAAAAGATCGCTTAGATTTAAGAAAAGGTCGCTTGGATTTATCCATGGTTTAGTTGTTTAGTTTATTTCTTATCCCGAAAATCCTATTTCTTAATTGTCATTTTAAATGCAACAAATAGGATTCTTTTTTATTTAAATGAAATATCTTCTAGTT